TTTTCCATCCTATCCCATTCACCGGTACTGATCATTGATACTGTAAAAGTTGTTTTCTTGCTTTTGTGCCAGCTCATGATCTAAACGAGTCGCACATACACCCTAGTACATGTTCCTCGACGCTGAGGGCACCCCCGAAGAGCGGGGGATTTCGTGACATTTCTGATTGGCTGTCTTGTATTTCTAATAAGTTGTTTAATAGTTGGCATGTTGAATCGTATACATAATATGATGGGTTGGTTTAGATTGATCCTAACCGAATGATGATGAATTACTTCTATTTAATAGAATATTCAATTCGAAGATAAAATCTCAAATCACAGATTTGCGCGAAATCCATGTTATTTTCATTGAACCGCTACAAGATCAACAATTCCATAAGCTTGGGCTTCTGTTGCTGACATAAAAACATCTCTTTCCATATCTTCGGATACAACCCATAAGGGTTTGCCCGTTCTTTGTACATAAACCCTTGTGAGGGTTTCACGCAGTTTCAGCAGTTCTTCCGCTTCCAGGACAAATTCGCCTGCTTGTGCCTGATAATAACCACTAGCAGGTTGATGCATCATTACCCTGATGATATAACAAAATAAAAGCTTCCCCTATCTCGCATGATAAAGCAAAGAGAAAAGAAAGATAAAGAATAGAAAAAAGATAGAATTGAACAACCGTACAGGCATCTTTTGTGCATACGGCTCTACAAGAAAATTGACCCCCTCCTTTCTATTGAAGAAAGAGAAAAATAGAATCTATCAGACTCAGATGGGTAAATAATCAAATTGCCATCCTTCCTTTCGGAGGAGTGAAAAAATACTATGATGGCTCCGTTGCTTTATATGTTTATTTTTTCTTTTTTTTGTCTGTGATTCAGCAATCCCAAAGTTTCTTTTTAATCCGATCAAATAAGGAAAAAATCTTTTTTTTTTTTTTTCGTACTCTTTCATAACATAAATATTGTTAAGAACTCTCCGGCATGAAAACAAAAAAGTTTGTGACGCTGAACTGAGCTCCCGATAGATAAGAGAAAATCGGAAATACCCCTTATCTCATACTACTCTCTCGATACAGAATCTAATGTTTTGAAAAAAAAACAATACAAAAATTTCTCATATCGAATTCGAAGTGCCATGCTATTATTACTTAGTATTCATATGGCGAAGGCATAGTCTTCTTTTTTCTCTCAAATAAAAACCTCATTGGCGCCAAGCGTGAGGGAATGCTAGACGTTTGGTAATTTCTCCTCCGACCAGGATAAAAGATCCCATTGAAGCGGCTAATCCCATGCATACTGTATGGACATCTGGTCGCACAAATTGCATAGTATCATAAATGGCGATCCCAGGTATTACCCAGCCCCCAGGAGAGTTTATAAACAAATACAGCTCTTTGGTCTCATCCTCGATACTGAGATATACCATAAGACCAATAAGTTGATTCGAAAGCTCGCTAGTAATCCCTTGGCCTAAAAAAAGTAATCTTTCTCGATAAAGTCGGTTGATTAGGGTAAAATTGTATCCCTTAGGAACCGTACATGCGCCTTTTGATGCATACGGTTCAAAAAAATTGTGAATCAATGTATAGATTCCAGTCCTCTTTCTTTTTTTCTAGAAGGGTTCTTTCTTACTTCTAACGAAAGGGCTTTTCTTCGATTTTTCAATAAAGACGAGTTTTGACTCCTTTTTTATATTTTCCATTATAAAATTAGAAGTTATAAGAAAGGGTCATTAAACTTATCGAATTAACTTCTCATTGATGTATTCTTTCATCGAGATTTAATCCAAACCGCGATGGTATTTTCTTGTTCCTGAATGGGTCTGTTTCGTCTTTTTAGGTTTATGCTCTACTCCGGGTAAAGATCCGCCCGATTTGGATTTGTACATATAGGACAAATGCTCCCATTACCATTTCTTTTTGTATTTCTTTTTTTTTTTCAATTCATTTTATACAAGTATTTATTAGAGTTGAGATAACTTTGCTTGACAATCGGGATCTCTTTACAAAGAAAAAATATGAATAGCAATCATAGATATCTTACCAATCCAATTGGGTTTTTTCTAAACGGAGCCTGGATACTTCATTTTTTTAGTCCAACTAAGCCAACCATAAATTATTCTAATTGAATTATTCTAATTGATAATAGTAATATGAATCCCCTCAAAAATGGATCTAATTGCACTTCACGCTCCAAATTTTTGATGATTCAATTTATCTTTCTTGGGCGAAACGGGGGATATCTCGATCGGGGGAGAGAACGGGGAAATACCATATGACCCAATATATCTGACAAGTCGCACTATACGTCAACCCAAGATGCATCTTCCTCTCCAGGACTTCGGAAAGGCACTTTTGGAACACCAATAGGCATTAAATGAAAGAAAGAACTAAATACTATATTTCACTTTGAGGTGGAAACGTAACAATTTTTTTTATTGTCTTTATAATATTCATATTGGTTTTTATCGTATTTATTTTATCCATAGATTCTGAAAATTCATAAAGA